AGAACAGATAATGACCATTTATACCGGAACAAATGGTTATCTGGATGGATTAGAAATTGGACAAGTAAGAAAATTTCTCGTTCAGCTACGCACTTATTTAAAAACGAATAAACCTCAGTTCCAAGAAATAATATCCTCTACCAAGACATTAACCGCTGAAGCAGAAAGCCTTTTGAAAGAAGGTATTCAAGAGCAACTGGAACGTTTTCTACTTCAGGATAAATTATAAAAAAAAGAAAAGAAATGGATCATTCTTTTTTTTGATTCTTTAAGTTAATTTTATTCTTTAATAAAAAAAAAAAGAAATTCTAAAAATAGAAGTATATAAGTTAAGTATATATAGAATATAAAGAAGTATATAACTAATATCTGTTTAATATTAAATGCTTAAAGCATTCAGAATGTCTTTCTTATTCTATTTCTTTCTTATCTTTTGTTCTAAATAGAATAAAAATATATTCTATATAATATATAGAAATGGAACTAAATAGATAAATATCAATCAATATATTTATATCTATATTGATATTGCGTCCAATAGGATTTGAACCTATACCAAAGGTTTAGAAGACCTATGTCCTATCCATTAGACAATGGACGCTTTTCGCTTTTTTTGACTTCCCAATTGTTAAAAAAAAGAATGTGCGAAATCTTTTTAGCAATTGTGTATTGAAGTAAATTCAATACACAATTGCTATTAGACAATTCTAATAGAGAAAATTGTTTCTAATAAAAAGGGGCAATTTAGAATTTAGAGCGGGTAGCGGGAATCGAACCCGCATCGTTAGCTTGGAAGGCTAAGGGTTTTAGTCGACGTTGATTGATCAGTTTTATATTTTTAACGTCTCTAATTCAAAACCGAACGTGAAACTTTGGTTTCATTCGGCTCCTTTATGATGGATGGAGAAATTCCCAAATAAACTAAGATGGGAACGAAATCAAAATTTGACCCATAACATCTATGTTAGCTTTTTTTCCGTCTGGATGCTTTCACAGAAAATTTTGCTTTATAGATGATCCTTCTAGAAGATAGAAAAGGAGAACTCGAACAATCTTTCTAGTTACTTCGTTCTTTATTTCTATTTAACGGAATCCTTAGGAAAAGTATTTTGTTTCCACCGAGCTAAAACAATATAATATGTCGATGTCCTTAGTAAACTAAGGTTCTCGTTTAATAGCTATTTTGCTTCAATTTTTTTTATACCAAACAAAAAATAGAACTGAAGATTTAGTTACGATTAGAAAGAAACTTTTCTGGCTTTATCCATGGATCCTCTTGTTATACTTATTGAATTGTAAATAGTCATCCAATTCAAAAATTATGTTTCGGAATTTCATAATCCAAATTGACAATTGATTAGAGTCTTTGGATACAAATTACGAGAATCTATAATCTTCCTTGAATCTTTCATTGAAAGGTAAAGGACTAAATCCTTTTAAGAAATAAAGTTTTTGATCGGAAGATTAATCAAACCGAGAGACCCTTTAACTATTAAAGGGGTTAAAGGAACGAATCACACTTTTACCACTAAACTATACCCGCTACAATGCAATTATTGCATATAAATTGACCTTTTGTCGAACAAAGTAATCGGGGGTGTAATAAAAAAATCTGAAAAAAAAAATTAGAAAATTCTAGCGTAGACTTAATAAAATTAGTCAAAGCGGATTTCATTTTTTTTTATTTCAGATCTTTTTTGTCTAAAAATCCATCGGATAGGTCTTTTTAACTTTAACAAAAAAAGGCCCGGCTGGGGACTGACCAGGCCAGGCTATTAAAATAAAAAAGATCTTTTATTTGTGTTTGGACGATACAAAATCAAAAAAGGATTCTCTATTTCTATTTTTATGATTTTATTTATTTCTCTTTCGGGTTCGAGCCTTTTCTTTATCTAATCTTTATCTAATCTTTATCTATATTTTTTATGTAAATAGAATTACTGAGAAAGTGCTATAAAAAAAGTTATATATAATAGTAATATATATATATTAATTATATATAAATAATATAAATAGATGATAAATATATTTATATAATAAAAAAGAAATTATATATATATATAATAATATATATATATAATAAAATATAGAAAAAGAAAATATATATAATTAAAGTAATATAAAGAATAATCTATAAAAAAAAAAAGGAAAGTTTTTTAAGAATAAAATGGAGAAGGTTTTTTTTTCAAGCCTTTTTTTTTCTAATGGAACCTAATAAGTATCCCTTTTCGATTAGGAGAGATGGCTGAGTGGACTAAAGCGTTGGATTGCTAATCCATTGTACGAGTTAATCGTACCGAGGGTTCGAATCCCTCTCTTTCCCTTTCTCTTTTTGATGATGTGTAATAAATAAAATCCTAATAAAATTCGCGCATTTCCACTAATTAAATAAAGTAATAAATTAAATAAAGTAATAAAAAACCTTTCTTTTTTATTCTTCACGTCCCGGATTACGTCCTGGATCATTAGATAGGAATCCAAATATGAAGAGAGAAACAAAGAATATAACTACAGTGTATACAAAAAGTTTGAGAGTAAGCATTACACAATCTCCAAGATCTTACTTTAAAAAAAAAAAAAAAAAGAGAATAGATTCTCTATTTTTATACCAAATATCTAGATATTTTTTTTGTGAACTCGAATCTAATTAGGTTCTTTCATTTAGGGAAAAGAGGATAAAACTGAGGAAATAGAATGATCCAGATTTAGTATGGCTACAAAAAAAATTCAATGTTTGAATTGAGAGTTCGTTCCTACGTCAAGATTTTTTGATCTTTTGAATTGTTGGAAGAATCAAAATCCGGAATTTTTCTAAGACAGTATTAAGAATTTCATCGAAAACTTACAGCTGCTTGCCAAACAAAGGCTAAGAGAAGAAAGAAAAGAGGTATTACGGGCATAACATCTACGATTGGATTCAAAAAGGCGTAGGCCTCCGGCAATTTGGCGACTAAAAAAGTGCTTGAAAAAAGGGCAGAATTAAAACAAATACAGATCAAATTAAATATATTAAGCATAAAAAAAATTGGTGTTCTTCTGGATAATTTATTTTTGATTGAGTTATTAATATATTTTTTATATAAGGAAAAAAATAAAGAAAGATAGTCTAAAAAGACTTTGTTGAACTTACTCAATCAAAAATCCTTTCATTCTCTATATGAGAATTAAAGAAATAATATTTTCATACAATATCTTAATTGAATTCTATGTAATGATCAATAAAGTAAGTTTGATTTGCTATCTACACGTGTCAAAACTATAGCACCAATGTAATCTATATTTCATTTGGGCTGAAATTGAATTGACGAACAACCAATAGCAATATTACTCTTTTAGTAGTCTTGAATAAAAATCGAAATGGGGCGTAGCCAAGCGGTAAGGCAACGGGTTTTGGTCCCGCTATTCGGAGGTTCGAATCCTTCCGTCCCAGAGTCCAGTCATTACGGAATAAATCTTCTATTGCCTTTGTACACCATCTTTCTCTTTCTGTTTAAAAATCCAATATTTTTTAAGAATAAAATATTGAAATGAAAAGAAGAATCAACTTATTTTTCATCATTTCAACCGAATTAAAAAAAAATCTATTTGCTTTTTTTTTATTTGTGTGTGATGTAGGTAAGTAAGGTAGAACCGTAGATTCTAAGAGTTTTAATTAAAAAATATATATATATATATTTATATATAGAAATATGGATTTCTATTCAAATCAAATTTCGATTTGACATATATACAATCTAATATGGGATTCATTTTAATTCTGACTGAACCTTTTACGCGTAGATTCACTATTCCATTCATAGAGAAAGAAAAAGTATAGATTACGATATACTGCCTGAACTATGACTATTCATGATTCCATAATTGAATCAATTACACAAACTAAAGGAATGTTATGGTAAAACTTCGTTTAAAACGATGTGGTAGAAAGCAACGTGCGACTTGAATTGAAGGACATGATCTGCTGTGGATTTTTTGATCCGCCACTTTTATATTAGGAATATAGGTGCTCTTGGCTCGACATTTTGTGTTCTATTTTACTAGAGTCCTACACCTTTTTTTGAATATAAAAAAGAGTACAGGATGGAGCTCGAGGAGAATAGAAAGTTTTGATTCCTTTCGCAGGAGTAAGGATCTAGGGTTAGTGCGAATCAATAAGTTGGAACAACTTCGTAAGTCTTTTTCTTTTTATATTGAAAAAAAAAGCTCTTTCAAGTAATTTTATAATGGAAAAGGAAATTTTCTTAAAATTGTAAAATTCTTTGAATCAAAAGTCTATCATGCGTGAATCAAGCGTTTGTATGATTCTTTGATAGAAAGAAAAGAAATCATAAACAAAATAAGGGGCTTGTTGCTGCCCTTTTTTACTAAAACGATTCAAGATCACCGAAGTCATGTCTAAACCCAAAGATTCAAAGTAAGGATAAAGAATCCTGAAACAAGGAAACCCAGTTTTCAATTGTTTGAACAACTAGATCAGAATGAAGAATCAAAATAGATTCTAAAAAATGCGACAAACAAAAAAAGGGTTAGAGACTACTCAATAAAAAGAGTACTTAAGGATTCTCTGTTGAGATATTTGAGAGTTATTTAACTTGAGTTACGAGAGTACGAATGTTCCGAACGCTTTTTATGAAAAAAAATATTTACGGTTTCAATGCTGGCTAATTTATTTAATGTTTTTATTAATCTCTTTAATTAATCTATTTAATATTAATATTTGAATTTTATACAGAGAGTTAACTTCTACTCATTGAATTTTTTTCTCGAGCCGTACGAGGCCAAAGCCTCTTATACGTTTCTAGGGGGGGGGTATTATTCATATACATCTATCCCAATGAGCCGTTTATCGAATCGTTGCAATTGATGTTCGATCCCGAAGAGAAGGAAGAGATCTTCGGAAAGTGGGTTTTTATGATCCGATAACTAATCAAACTTATTTAAATCTTCCTGCTATTCTCGATTTCCTTAAAAAGGGCGCTCAACCAACAAGAACAGTTCATGATATTTCAAAGAAGACAGGGATTTTTACGGAATTAAGTCTTAATAAAACGAAATTGAATTAATGAAATATAAAAAAGAGGATGTGCAAGACTCATATATAGCTTGGTATCAAATTTTATCTACTCTTTTCTTTCCTCCTCTTTCGTTTCCATCATATTTATTTTGATTTATTAGAATTTCGATTTATTAGTAGTATTCTTCCTAAAGTACGAAAACTCAAAAATACCCTGCTAACAATTACCATGTTTTATAATAATAAACAAATTTATGAAACTAATTTTGGAGCTATAGAAATTCTCATTTTTGTATAAATAAAAATTTTTATTGTATAGAAAATAATACTGTATATAAAATAATATATTAATTCTGAATCAAATTAATATATATATTATTATATTACTTTCTAAATCTATATATATATAGATTATTATATGAATAATGAATAAATTATTCATCAAAAATGAAAGGCCATAAAAAATGGGTCTAAAAAAGTATAAAAAGATTTGAGATTACCCTACCTGGCTTAGTTTTCATTCATTGTATGAACTAACAAACCCCGGGGTTAAACTTTTTTATTTATTTTTTCTATTCTTTTCGCTATATTAAACATATTGACAACAGTGTATCGACCAAATATAATTCTCTCATAGAGAAATAGATCCATTTATCCCTGACGCACACATGACTGAATTTTTCTTTTTTTCTTTATTCTGGTTATATCTACATATTTTCAATACTTTCTTTTTTTTTTTTTGGGGGGTTGCTAACTCAACGGTAGAGTACTCGGCTTTTAAGTGCGACTAGCATCTTTTACACATTTGTATGAAGAAAAGGATTCGTCCAGATCTGCGGTAGAGTTTGTAAGACCACGACTGATCCTGCAAGGAATGAATGGAAAAAATAGCATGTCGTATCGAGGGAGAATTCAGATAACATTTTTTTTACTTTTCTGATCGGTACAACCTTGTTTTCGGTGTCGAAAAAAAAAAAAAGGAATTCCAATTTGGGTCGAGTGAATAAATATAAATGGATGGATCAAAAAACCAGTTTTCCTTATTCCAGGAAAAAAAAAAAGAAACGAGCTTCCATTCGTAATTTGAAAAATTACCCGATCTAATTAAATGTTAAAAATAGATTAGTACCTAATACGGGTATGGGAAGGAATTTTTTTCTTGCGTGTTATTATCAATTTTTTAATGAGTCCTAATTATTTTTTCCCTAGTCCGTTTGGGTTAGGTTGGAGATGGATGTGTAAAAGAAGCAGTATATTGATAAAAATATATATATATTTCCAAAATCAAAAGAGCGATTAGGTTAAAAAAATAAAGGATTTCTAATCATCTTGTTTTGTTATTCTAGAATATAACGAACAGAAACCTATTAAAGATAGAGAATCCGGTTAGCAGTCTACCTGTTTATGAGGTATCTATTGCTTTCGTAATCTAATACCTTATTTTGACTGTATCGCACTATGTGTCATTTCAGAACTCAAGAAAATAAAGACTTTACTTTTAGTTCAAATCGAATTTCAATCCAAATGGAGAAATTTCAAGGATATTTAGAGTTCGATGGGGCTCGGCAACAGAGTTTTTTATATCCACTTTTTTTTCGGGAGTATATTTATGTACTTGCTTATGATCACGGTTTAAATAGATTAAATAGAAATCGCTCTATTTTCTTGGAAAATGCGGATTATGACAAAAAATATAGTTCACTAATTGTGAAACGCTTAATTTTGCGAATGTACGAACAGAATCGTTTGATTATTCCCACTAAGGATTTGAACAAAAATCCCTTTTTGGGGCATACCAATCTTTTCTATTATAAAATGATATCTGTTTTATTTGCAGTGATTGTAGAAATTCCATTTTCCCTAAGATTGGGATCCTCTTTCGAAGGAAAACAATTAAAAAAATCTTCTAATTTACAATCAATTCATTCAATATTTCCCTTTTTAGAAGACAAATTGTCACATTTTAATTATGTGTTAGATGTACTAATACCTTACCCCATCCATCTAGAAATCTTGGTTCAAACCCTACGTTACCGGGTAAAAGATGCCTCTTCTTTGCATTTTTTTCGGGTCTGTCTATACGAGTATTGCAATTGGAAGAATTTGGATATTAAAAAAAAATCAATTTTGAATCCAAGATTTTTCTTGTTCTTATATAATTCTCATGTATGTGAATACGAATCCATCTTTTTTTTTCTACGCAAGCGGTCTTCTCATTTACGATCGACATCTTATGAAGTCTTTTTTGAGCGAATTTTATTCTATGGAAAAATACAACATTTTTTAAAAGTCTTTGTTAATAATTTTCCGGCGATCTTAGGGTTGCTCAAGGATCCTTTCCTACATTATGTTAGATATCACGGAAAATGCATTCTGGCAACAAAGGATACGCCGCTTCTGATGAATAAATGGAAATATTATTTTGTTAATTTATGGCAATGTTATTTTTCCGTATGGTTTCAATCGCAAAAGGTAAATATAAATCA